TTAAAGTATGCCGTTCGCGATACATAAAATACTCAGCCAGGGCTGCTCCCGTATAAGGGGCGAGGTATTGTAATGTAGCAGGTGAATCCGCCATTTCAGCTACTACAATAGTGTATTCCATGGCCCCCTCTTCATGGAAAGTAGTTACTACTTGAGCCACGGAGGATGCTCTTTGACCGATAGCTACATAAACACATATTACATCTTGCCCTTTTTGATTGAGAATTGTATCTGTGGCTACTGCTGTTTTGCCAGTCTGTCTGTCCCCAATAATTAACTCTCGCTGACCGCGCCCTATGGGGATCATCGAATCGATAGCAATAAGCCCTGTTTGAAGGGGTTCATATACGGAACGCCTGGAAATTATACCCGGAGCAGGAGATTCAATTAAGCGAGATTCCGAAGCTACAATTTCGCCTCTCCCATCAATAGGTTTAGCCAGAGCATTTATAACACGACCCAAGTAAGCCTCGCTCACGGGTATCTGAGCAATTCTTCCTGTTGCTTTTACAAAACTTCCCTCTTGTATCATCAACCCATCGCCCATTAATACAATCCCAACATTTTTGGATTCCAAATTCAGAGCAATACCCCTAGTCCCTTCTGCAAATTCGACTAATTCACCTGACATTATTCCACCAAGACCTATAATACGAGCAATCCCATCCCCCACTTGAATTACGCGACCGATATTCTCAATCCCTACTTTCCTATTATATTGTTCAATACGTTCGCGGAGAATTTTATGAATTTCGTCGACTCGAAGGGTTGCCATTAGTGTTTCTTGACTCTTTTTTTCGGAAGCAAGGGGAAAAATAATGCCTAAATTCTAAACGAAAGTAGAAGTTCAAGGTCTAATTAATTTAATTATTTCTTCGATTCTATGGCCCCTAGAATGCCAATATTAGCACGAATCGTACGGAAATGTAACTCGGTATTCAAACAACTATTCAGAGTTCCTAGAGCTCCTTGTACGGCCTGTTGGAAAACCCGTTGTCGGACCTGATTCATCGCCCTTTGTTTTTCAAAATAAAGGATTTCATTTTTAGACTTTTCTAATTGTTCCAAACTAATAGAAGTAGCATTAATCAAATTTGCTTTTTCTCGTTCTATCTCAGAGTATCCATTCATTCGATACTCATCCGCTTCTAGTTCGACTTTCTGTAATCGAACCCGAGCTTTTTCGAGCTGCTCAATGGTCCCTCTACGCAATTCTTCCGAATTTCGAATAGTACTCAAGATTCTCTGTTTTCGATTATCTAATAAATCTTTTAATGAAAGTAGATTATCTTGCTATTAAGTTTACAATTTTTATGATCTCTTCCCGAACCAAACATGAATCTTTCGATTCATTTGGCTCTCACGCTCCTTTTTTTTCTTTTTTTGCTATGGCTATTTCCATATCTTTTTTTTTATGTAATGAGCCTATCCTCTATCTTCTCTTTTCTGTTTATATTTCAATATACCGAAACCCATATTAAGAATATAAGACTAGATAAATATTAAGAGGACTCTTCCGCCTAGATAAAAATCTATCATGGTCAGCAAAGTTGTTTCTTTATTTGTATTTGCCCTTTAGTTAATAATTTCAATTTCATTAAGAAAAACTAACTAAATAAATGGAAAATGAAAATTGATAGAATTCTTTTTTTTTCTTCAAATCCAAAAAATTTCTCTTTTTTTTATTTTATACATAGGTCGTCGATTCGGCATTGGATAAAAAAGGGCAGGGTGCCCTTCTAGTAAATAGTTCAAACCATTTTATCGATATGAGTGTTTTATATCAGATAAATTCTACATTAGCTATTTCCCGTTTAAAGCATTTCGGTACTAATACTAATATAGTTGTAGAAAGAGTACCCCTTTTTGCCTGGACTTCAAGCAGTTTAGCTTTAACCGTGTTAATGGTCTCACATTATTGGTCTATAGAGAATCAAAGTTGATTTACCAATGAGTCGCGAAATGCTATGGTTCTTCCATATGATTTCTGAATTTATTCAGAAGTAATTCGTCGAGATCGTGCACCTTTTTCTTATTTATCCAAAAAATACTAAAAAATATTTTAAAGTGCAGCCGGATAGATCCAATCTATTCTTGAAATAGACAACTCGCACACACTCCCTTTCCAAAAAAAATCAATACACCAACCACTACAGTTAGATTTATTAGATTTGTTGCTAAAATATCGGTATTAAGCCCGAAACTCCCAGCGGATGGCCAGTGAGCTAAAAAAACGAAAGAATGGGTTACATTTTTCATATGCTCTCCTCTTATAGATAGGACGAACAAAGAGCAAAGTTTTTCGATCACTTACTTCGCTCGCCCTTTTTTGATCGGTTTTTTTAATGTAATTTTTTTTAATGCAAATAGATTCAATCTAATAATTTCTTTTAGATTAAGTCTTAGGTCTCGTTTGACCTGTGAAAGACTCCTTTGTTGAAATGTTCCAAAAATTCCTAAAATAAAAGGAAAAAGACTTTCCACTGTCCTAAACTAAGGACGGGAAGGAAGAAGGCGAGCATATCCTCTAAATTGATCATCCTCAAATCAGCCCTTCCTGGGGTGGGGTATTGTCTGTCCCGATAAATAGGTAATTCCAGGAGTAATAAATAGGAGTAAAGTATTGATATAATTGGAATTGCAGAAGCAAATACCAATTTACTAAAAAAAGAAAAAAGTATCTAATCTAAAGGACTCATTTTCTTTTTTAGGATTAAACAAAAGGGTTCGCAAATAAAAGCGCTAGTGCCACAACTAGTCCATAAATTGTTAAAGCTTCCATAAAAGCTAGACTAAGCAATAAAGTACCTCGTATTTTACCTTCTGCTTCTGGCTGTCTCGCAATACCTTCTACAGCTTGTCCTGCAGCAGTACCTTGACCAACTCCAGGCCCAATAGAAGCAAGCCCTACGGCCAATCCAGCAGCAATAACGGAAGCAGCAGCAATTAGTGGATTCATGGTGAGTTCCTCGTGTCAAAAAAAAAAAGAAATGGTTAAGGATACAATCAACCAAGAAATTCTTACTTCTAAGCTCTATTGGGGAGAAGTAACTAAAAAGTACAAATTGAAATGATAATCTGAATTGTCCGAACTACTTCGAGATCTCATTTTTAGTTTCTAATCATTAGAGGTTTGTGTAAATCCATATGATTCTCATTATTCTATTTCTCTTTCTTTCCAACCAACCACTCTTTCATTCCATTCTTCTTTCTTTACTCTTCGATATCCTTGAGTTCCTATTTTTTCCCCTATCATCTAATCCATAATAAAAGACGAAATAGAGGAAGAACCCCTATTGAAATCGACCTAATCCAAATCCAATAGGAATTAAATCAAGATATACAATTGATAACAATATGCTGCATAGAACTGGATATGGAATCCAATTCCATATAGAGGGAATTCGATATATCGGATTAGATAATGAATCTAACTTAGGAATATATAATATCCCATATACATTTGTTTCTTCTATTTTGCGTATTTTCTCATTTTCTATTGATGAATCGGATTCTAAAATCATTCCTTAAAAACCCGCACAAAAGATGACTGGACTTATAGACATTAAGGATATAGATCTAGCCTGACTCCGCCCCCCTTAATGCATATATACTTTGACAATTCCGTAATATAGTCTATTCTCTCTCCTACAACTCTAGGTTGTATATTCATACGCATTTCTAACTATTTAGTTTTCCAACCAAGCGGATTATCTGGAACCATGCATGAATTGAGCTAAGCTAAAAAAAAAGACTATTTTGAAAACTAGTCAATTCAATGATGACCTTCCATGGATTCACCTATATAGGCTGCGGCTAACGTTGCAAAAATAAGAGCTTGAATACCGCTTGTAAATAATCCAAGAAACATGACCGGTATAGGGACTACTAAGGGGACTAAAGAAACAAGAACAACAACGACTAATTCATCCGCCAATATATTCCCGAAAAGTCGAAAACTAAGCGATAATGGTTTTGTGAAATCTTCTAGGATGTTAATTGGTAAAAGAATTGGAGTTGGTTTAATATATTTCTCGAAATAACTCAATCCTTTTTTGCTAAGACCCGCATAAAAATATGCCGCTGATGTGAGTAAAGCTAAAGCAACAGTAGTATTTATATCATTCGTGGGTGCTGCTAATTCCCCATGGGGTAACTGTATAATTTTCCAAGGTAAAAGAGCACCCGACCAATTCGAAACAAAAATAAAAAGGAACATAGTTCCAATAAAGGGAACCCAGGGACCATATTCTTCTCCAATCTGAGTTTTGCTCAAGTCTCGAATAAACTCAAGCACATATTCGAAGAAATTCTGACCGTCGGTCGGGATGGTTTGTGGATTCCGAACAGCTATGATAACTGAACCTAGCAAGATAGTAATTACGACCCAAGAAGTGATGAGTACTTGGGCATGAATTTGGAAACCTCCTATTTGCCAATAGAAGTGTTGGCCTACTTCTACACCCGATATATCATATAACCCCTTGAGTGTTTTAACGGAACATGGTATAATATTCATATTGTCCTCTGATAAAAATTGAACTTCAAAAAAGGAATTCTTTTGATTCAACCATCTCTTTCTCAACTCAGCAACTTGAAGTATTAATCTTATATTTAGGATACCAAGAAATCACATCAGATGATAATATATATCAATACCCTCTAATATATATCAATATTCCCCTTCTTTTATCTATGCAAAACAAAAAAGAATAGTAAGTGATCCCATAAATCTACGCAGTTACCCAAGAATGAACTATTCTTCTTAATCAACGATTTCTTATATAGAGAGAACGGCCCTCACAAATTGCAAATACTAATTTGTTAAGAATCAATCGAATTGAAGTCATAGTGTCATCGTTGGCTGGAATCGATATATTTGCAAGATCTGGGTCACAATTTGTATCGACTAAAGAAATAGTAGGAATCCCCAAAATGGCACATTCCCGAAGAGCTATATACTCTTTTTGCTGATCAAGGACGATCACAATGTCCGGCAACCTCGTCATATATTTGATCCCGCCGAGATATCTTTGCAAGGTAGATAATTTTCTCTTCAAGATTGCCACATCTCTTTTTGGGAGATGGTGGAATTTTCCCATCTTTTCTTCTGCTCTTAAGTCTCTAAATTGAGAAAGTCTAGTTTTCGTAATCGACCAATTCGTTAACATACCACTGAACCACTTTTTATTAACATAATGACAACGAGCCCTTATTGCAGCTGATGCTACTAAATCCGCTGCTCTTTTTTTGGTACCAACAATTAAAAAGCTTTTTCCCTGACTTGCTGCATCAAAAACTAAATCACAAGCTTCTGATAAAAAACGAGCCGTTCTAGCGAGATTTGTAATATGAGTACCTTTACGCTTTGCCGAGATGTAAGGGGCCATTTTAGGATTCCATTTCTTAATACCATGACCAAAATGAACTCCCGCTTCTATCATCTCTTTCAAATTGATGTTCCAATATCTTCTTGTCATTTTTTCCACACTTCCTTTTGATTTTTTCTTTTTTTTTCATCCTACCATTCCATTACGGAATTTATTTCTTTTTTTTTTTGAAAATTAAGAAAGAGCCGAAATAGCTTGAAATAAATAATAATTGTTCCGATGTAACCTTCCACTGAGAATTGGCTATTGATACATGGTATAAACGTAACCTTAATGAATTAACTGACTTCTTTACTTATTAAAATAAAATAAAAATCTAAAATCTGACCTGTTAGTGTTCTAAGGTCAAAAGTCTAGTTTAAATAAAAAAATCTGCTTTATGTATCCTTAAATCGTATAAATGGGGGTTCTGATGTCTCATAGAAATTGTTTGTTACATCAGAATCAGAAGAAACTAATTCTGTATGGAGAAACAAAATATCTCTCATTTCCGACGCGAATAGATTTTTTTTTTGAATTTCGAAATAAAGGTTCTTGTCTTGTGGGGAATGATGCACAAATTTTTGGAATCCGGTACCAACAGGTATAATCCCCCCCAGAACTACGTTTTCTTTCAGGCCTTTCAACCAATCAATACGACCTCGTAGGGCAGCTTTTGCTAAAACTCGAGCAGTTTCTTGAAAACTTGCTTCAGATATGAAACTTTGGGTATTCAGGGAAGCCCTTGTTATTCCCAATAAGATTGCCCGATAATAGACCGATTCATCCAAAGCTCGTCCTGCTCGTTCTGCTCGTAATAGTCCGATTAATTCCCCAGGTGAAAAAACATTAGACATTCCATCTTCGGAAACCCGCACTTTTGATGTTACTTGGCGTATAATAATCTCTATATGTCTATTATGGATCTGTACCCCTTGGGATCGATAAACCTTTTGGATCTTATTAACCAAAGAGATACGACTTTGGGCTATGGTTAGCTCAGCTCCAATCAAGAATCCCCAGGGGACCCCAAGAATTCTTGGTATACGCTCATTCCAATCCTCAATTCTCCTTTCGAGATTCGGCGATAGTGAATCAATTGAACGCGCTTCAAAGATTTGTTCTACTTTTGGAAGACCTTGCGTTATGTCACTAGATCTCGATTTTTCATATATAAACGTAACTAACCTATCTCCTTTGTAAAGGATTTCTCCATAATGACCATGAACAGTTGCTCCTGTAGTGGCCAAATAAGGCTTAGCTGCTCTTATAACAAAGGAATCAATATTAACAATGAAAATTTGACCAGATTTTTTTATGTGCGATTTAAATAGACATACATTTTCGCAAATAAATTGTCCAAGGTGAATTATTGCCGATGTCTCCTCCCAAGAATCATGATGGAGAAAGTGCCAATTCAAATGGAATGGATCCAACATGATGTTACTATCGAAATTCGAAATCCTTTGATTTTCATCTATTAAAGAGTATTTAAGCCCTTGAAGTACTTGGAGGGTTTGTTTCAAATTGTCAAGGAACAAATATTTTTTTAACAGGATCTGATTATGCGTTAGTAAATAGTAAGATGAAGAAAAATTCGATATACTAGGTACAATAGCGGCTAAGGGCCCAAAAATATCTCGAATAGGAATTCTAGGATTCGATTCTTTTACCGCATTGGGATATTTCGAATTCTTGAATAAACCAATTCGAGAACAGTTGGATGCCGACAAAATCATCAAAGATTGGTATTCTTTATTTCGATTCAACAAGGTGCCAATAGCTTCTTGATGTTGGCTAAGTGATTGAATCTTCGCCTTGGAATAAAAGGAATTGGTGCGATCTAACCTATTATTGGGAATCGGTCCTGCACTTGTCCTATCATACCTTCTTCGTGTATACGAAATAGTGGACTTGACTAACTCAATTCTTAGGAAATCGCGAATCAGATCATTTGCTCTTACCTCAACAAGGGAAGCACGAGCCTCCTCTTTTTCTTCTTGTTCCCAATTCACTACTAAGCAAGTTCGAACAAATTGACTATTCGTATGATAAATTCTTTGAGTTAACTTGCTATTTTCATGAGAAATAAAATTGACAAGTCGAAGTTGGAAATTATCCTCTTCTTGCAAGAGATCTTGCGGGAAAAGTGTTGCTAAATTTCTCCCTTCGTCCATTTCATATGCGACTGCAGGTCGAACCGAAACAAAATACTTTTCCTTGCTCTTGAGAATTTTTTTCCGTTGAACATAGACCCAATTTTTCCTTTTTTTTGATTCCTTAGAATCTTTCTTTTCTCTTTCTGGTGGTATCAAACTACCACCTAATATCTTATCCGCCTCTTCAGGAAAATGCATATCTCCGGAAAAGATTTTGAGTTCCGTATGGCTTTTTTTTCTCTTCACTCGGACCAATCCACCTAGTCGACTTCTTGTATTTTTTGTGAGTTGTGTATCCACTCCAATGATACTATTATCAAGTACCTTTAGGGATGAGGATCTCGGCAAGATATGCAGTTCTTGAAGAATGAAAAAAAACCGATCTAGTTCTTTTTGGTATTTTAGACTAAATTCTTTTGTTCCTCGATGCTCAATCAAACCCTCTTTTTTTAAGATGGAATCTTCCTCTGGGCTCCCGTATTCGTCCTCTGAGTCTTCTTCTGAGTCTTCCTCTAAAGTCCCATATTCGTCCTCTGAGCCTTCCTCCGGGCTCCCATATTCGTCCTCTGAGTCTTCCTCTAGAGTTCCATATTCGTCCTCTCGGGTTCTATATTCGTTCTCTGGGCTCCCATATTCGTCTTCTGAGTCTTTCTCTCCAGTCCTATATTCATCCTCTAGGATCCCATATTCGTCTTCTAGGGCTTCATATTCGTCCTCTAGGATCCCATATTCATCTTCTAGGGTTTCATATTCGTCCTCTCGAGTCCTATATTCGTCTTCTAGGGTTTCATATTCTTCCTCTCGGGTCCTATATTCGTTCTCTGGGCTCCCATATTCGTCCTCTGAGTCTTCCTCTCGAGTCCTATATTCGTCCTCTAGGGTCCTATATCTAAATTTAACAATTCCTGAACCCTTTTTATCTTTTCTGTATCGTGGATCGTCAAAATAAGCAAAAATAGTATTTCTACGTAAAACACCCATAAAGGGTATTTCAATCGAAATCCCCAAACAGGATATTAGTTCTTTCTCTTGTTCTTGATGATATTGTAATGGAATGACGAACCCATTTCTTCGCTTTTTCGCCAACAAATCCGAATTATCTTGAAGAATAGAAGGATAGACAAAATTCCAATGGCCATTGGACATGATTCGATCCGGCGTTGAATAATCAAGAATTTCCCTATCTTTTTTACCAAAAGTATCCAACAGTCTATGTCTTACTTGATCATTAGCCATTGAGAGGTCAAAGAGATATCTTCCGTCAACAGAAAAAGAATAAGTATTCATTTGATCTTGATCCTTGTGGAGCGAAAAAGACGCTATACTGGATCTGCACATACTTACTGACAATATCCATAAATGGCTTGTTTTTGGTAATCGACGAAGATTACCATATTGATATTCGGGCGCATGGTAAACATCAGTACTCCAGTGCATTTCCCCGTCTGATTCGGAATAAATATGCTTTTGTACTTTTTCTTTAAAATGCAAAGTGGACGTTCCGGCACGAATCTCCGCAATTACTTGTTCGGATTCTACATACTGATCATTTTGCACTAGAATCAAGCTTTTTGAGGGAATATTCACACTATATAGAATATCCTGACTCTGAATAGTTACATGCAAGTCTATATAACATAGAAAAGCAGGCTGCCCATGACGGGTACGTGTGGGGTGAACCAAATCTTCATTGAATTGGATTTTTCCATTCGAAGGGGATCGTACAAGGTCGGCAGTACCCCCTGTGAATACTCCGCCAGTATGAAAAGTTCTTAATGTTAGTTGAGTCCCTGGCTCCCCAATTGATTGACCTGCAATAATACCTACGGCTTCCCCCAATTCGACCAGATCGCCATGAGTGGGACTCCGACCATAACATAATTGACAGATCCAAGATGTGCTCCGGCAAGTAAAGGGGGTTCTAATATATATTGGTTGTGCTCGAAATGGTTGTGCTCGAAAGGCAGTTATGAATCGATTGACTAATCCAATTCCAATATCTTGATTTCGAGCGGCAATGCATCGTGAACCAATATATATATCGTCTGCTAATACACGACCAATTAGTGTTTGGACAAAAAGTTTTTCCGTCATCCCATTTTGAGGACTCAAAGAAATACCTTGGATAGTACCACAATCTCTTCTACGCACAATAATATGTTGAACTACTTCAACAAGTCTACGTGTAAGATATCCAGCATCCGCTGTTCGTACAGCAGTATCTACAACCCCTTTGCGGGCTCCGTAGCAGGAAATTATATATTCTGTCAAAGAAAGTCCCTCGCGTAAATTGCTTTGAATAGGTAAATCAATCATTTGTCCTTGAGGATCCGCCATTAATCCTCTCATACCTACTAATTGGTGTACCTGAGATGCATTTCCTCTGGCTCCTGAAAAAGACATTAGATAGACTGGATTAGAAGGATCCGTTATCCGAAAATTCGAATTCATTTCTTGTTTCAAATATTCACTTGTAGCATACCATATCTCAACGGATTGGCGTAATTTTTCTACCGCGTGTACAGCCCCATAATAATAGTGTTTCTCCAAAAGAAAACTCTGTTGTTCCGCGTCTTGCACTAACCATCCCTTAGATGGTATTGTTAAAAGATCCTCGATTCCTAATGAAATCGATGTAGTAGTGGCTTGATGAAAGCCCAGAGTCTTTATTTGATCCAGTATATGGGATGTATATCCCATTCCGAAATGATCTATTAATCTGCTAATAAGTCGTTTCATAGCAGTTCCGTCTATCTCTTTATTATGAAAGACCAGATTGGCCCGTTCCGCCATACATAAGTACCCCCTTTTTCGGCTGAGTAGGATTCGACAATTGCTGAGTAGGATTCGACAATGGGCCTGAGTCAGTGATTCGAAAATTTAATTAACTTCCTTTCCTTAATCTCAATCTGGATTCGCGCGGCAAAAATGATGATACTAGCGAAATCGGAATGCCCCCCGAAAGGGAGGGGCATCGCCGAATCTAACTTCCTTGTTTAGATAGTGTATGAATAGGCCTGACTAAATCCTTGTATGGCTTCCTCTATTTCTCTATAAAAAGAAATATGACCAAGAGTGCTTCGAATGTATATAGAACGGATTTCTTTTTTTCTATTTCCCACTATTAGATAGTGGGCATAAATCTCATGATAAGTCCCCAAAGATTCATATTGAACTTCAATCGGAACTTCTCTTGACCCAATGACGCGTTGATCTAGTTTCCATCGGAGCCACAAGGGACTGTCTAAACTGATTAGTTTCTGTCTATAAGCTCCCAGTGCATCATAGGAATTAGAAAAATGGGGTTCTTTATCTTTTGTATACTTATAATTATTATTATTGTAGTTTACTTTTTGATTTGGATAGTTTGCGCAACTATTATATCTATTTGCACAAATACCCCGACGGTTTCCAATCGTTAATACATAAAGTCCGATAAGCATGTCTTGGGTCGGTACGCAAATAGGATCCCCAATAGCGGGAGATAGGAGATTCATATGAGAAAACATAAGTAAACGGGCTTCCGCCTGAGCTTCCAAGGATAAAGGTAGATGAACAGCCATTTGATCCCCATCAAAGTCCGCATTGAAACCCTTACACACTAATGGGTGTAAACAAATAGTACGCCCCTCCACTAAAGTAGGTTGGAAGGCCTGTATGCCTAATCTATGCAGGGTAGGTGCTCTATTCAACAGTACAGGATGTCCCCGCATAACTTCTTGAAGTATTTCCCATACAATGGGTTCCTTTTCCCAAATTTTCCTTTTAGCAATCCTGACATTAGAAGTAGCGCGTTTCGTGATTAAATCGCGAATTACAAATAGCTGAAAAAGCTTTATTGCTATCTCTAGAGGTAATCCACATTGATGTAATGAAAGCGAAGGACCCACAACAATGACAGAACGCCCCGAGTAATCGACCCGTTTTCCAAGCAGAGTCTCGCGAAACCTTCCCTCTTTACCTTCAATTACATCTGAAAGTGATTTGTATACTTTATTGTGACCATCCCTCGTTGGTTGCCCGCGGGACCCACTATCAAGAAGTGTATCCACGGCTTCTTGTACCAATTTTTCCTGGCACATTACTAAATCTGCTGGCGCTAATTCACTTCTTTTTAATAGATAGGCAAGGTTGTTGTTCCGACGAATAACTCTCTTATAAAGTTCATTAATATCCGAAGTCACTACTTTATCCCCAGACCTATAAACAATGGGTCTCAATTCGGGAGGAAGAACTGGTAATAAGCACAAAACCATCCATTCTGGTTCTACATTTGTTTGAATAAAATGTTTCGCCAATTGCATGCGTCTAATCAAAAAAACTTTTCTTATTCGTCTTTTTCTATCTTCCCATTCATCTCCACTATACCCCTCGTCTTCTAATTCCTTCCATTCGACCAAGGAATTCTCTATAATAATTCGCAAATCCAAATCTGCTAATTGTTCTCTAATAGCACCTGCTCCTGTCGCAATTTCCCGATTTCGAAATGTTGCAAAGCCTGGGGTAGAAAAAAAGGGAGAAATGCTGTGGTTACAGGATGCAATTTCATCTTCGAATAAACCTCGTAATCGTAAGAAAGTAGGTTTTTTAGCGCTGGGCCTAGCAAAAGAGAAATCGCCGTATACTAGGCCCTCCAATTTCTTAAGGGGTTTATCTAAAAGGTTCGCGATATAACTAGGAAGACCTTTCAAATACCACACATGAGTCGCGGGACATGCGAGTTTGATGTATCCCATTTGATATCTTCGTATCCGAGAATCAACAAATTCTACCCCGCATTTTTGGCAAAATCTTTCCTCTTCGTTTTCAGCTCCGCTCGCTCGAGAATTTCCACAAGCACAAATTCCGCTTTTTATGGGTCCAAAGATTCTTTCGCAAAACAATCCATCTTTTTCTGGTTTATCGGTTTTATAATGAAAAGTAGAGGGCCTTGTGACTTCGCCAACGACTTCCCCATTAGGTAGGTTTTTGTTAGCCCAAGCCTTTATTTGTTGAGGGGAAACGAGTCCAATTTGAAGTTGTTGATGTTTATATTGGTCAATCATAAATAAGAAAAGAATTTATATTTATTCCGATCAAACTTCCTCCCTATTAACCTGGAAGTTCTTCTCAGATACAAGGAAATGATTCAGTTCTAGAGCCAAAGATCGTAGTTCTCGAACGAGCACTCGAAAAGATTCTGGAGGATACTCGTGATTAGGTACTCTTTTTCCCCAGATCGTAGCATTAAGTATTTCTTGGCGAGCTATAAGATGATCAGATTTATAAGTAAGTATCTCTTGTAAAATATGAGCAACACCAAATCCTTCTAAAGCCCAAACTTCCATTTCTCCTACTCGTTGTCCCCCTTGCTTGGCTCTTCCTCTAACGGGTTGTTGTGTAACAAGTGAGTAGGGCCCAGTAGAACGTCCATGGATTTTCTCATCAACTTGATGAATTAATTTTAAGATATAGGACTTCCCTATTAGAACAGGTTGTTCGAAGGGGTCTCCTGTTCTTCCATCAAATATTCTGCTTTTTCCCGGGTACTCGGGTTCAAATACCCATGGATTTTTTGTTTGTTTACTGGCTTCATATAATTCTGAAAACACAAGTTTTCTTGAAGCCTCTTGCTCATATCTCTCATCAAAGGGTGCTATTCTATAATGTTTCTTTAGCAGATCCCCGGCTAATCCGAGCGAGCTTTCAAATATTTGTCCCACATTCATTCGTGAGGGTACTCCTAAGGGATTGAAGACCATATCAACAGGTGTTCCATCTTGCAAATAGGGCATATCTTGCCTGGGCAAAATTTTGGAAATGATCCCCTTATTCCCGTGTCTTCCGGCTACTTTATCCCCAACTTTGATTTCGCGTTTCTGTAAAATATATACACGAACCATTATGTCTAGGGGGTCCCTCTGGATCCATTTCACATCGATAACGCGCCCTCTTCCACCTATAGGTAGTTTGAGAGAAGTTTCTTTTGAAGTGGATACCTCAAGGCCAAATATGGCCCGTAATAACCCAGCTTCCGCGATATACGACGATTCGCTCGCTATCTGAGGCGTTAATTTACCTACTAAAATATCGCCAGTTTCTACCCAGGATCCCAACCTAACAACTCCATTTCTGTCCAAATTGCGGAGTAAATGTTCTTCTAGATGTGGTATTTCTTTAGTAATTTTTTCAGCGGAGCCTTGGCTTGTCGTATCCGTCTGAATTTCATATTTTCGGATGTGAAAAGAAGTATAAATATCCTCATATACCAAACGTTCGCTAATTAGTACTGCGTCTTCAAAATTGTAACCTTCCCATGGCATATAAGCTACTAATACGTTTTTTCCTAAAGCAAGTTCCCCACCAACTGTAGCAGCTCCCTCCGCTAAAATTTGTCCTTTTTTAATGGATTTACCCCGCAGAACCCGAGGTTTTTGGTGCATACAAGTATTTTTGTTAGAGCGCCGATGGGTAACTAAAGGAATACTTATAGTCTTCCCACTACTTGATAAAAGGATCTTGTGACTATCAGTAGAAATGATCTTTCCCTCGCGTTCGGCTATAACGGAAACCCTCGAATCTAGAGCTGTTTGGCGTTCCAATCCAGTTCCAACAATGCACTTCTCGGACCGAGAAAGCGGAACTGCTTGGCGCTGCATATTAGAACTCATTAAAGCCCGATTCGCATCATTATGCTCAATAAAAGGAATGAGAGAACCTCCAATAGAAAAATATTGGAAAGGAAAAATACTTCTAACATGAATCTGTTCCCATGCAATAGTCAGGAATTCTTGACGGTATCTAGCTGGAACAACCTGTTCTTCCTGAATACCCTGATTCAAGGACAAAGAATTTCCTGCTGCTATCATATAATATTCATCTCTATTTGGTGATAAATAAACCACCTGTCTCTCTTTTTTTTCTTTTGCTTTCTCAGATATTTCATAAAAGGGACTCTCTATGGACCCCCACCAGTGGTCAATTCTCGCATGAATAGCTAAGGATCCAGTAAGTCCAACATTGATTCCTTCGGACGTGTCAATTGGACAAATACGCCCATAGTGACTCGGATGAATATCTCGGCTCCGAAAACTTGCAGTTCTCCCCGTCAATCCTCCAGGACCCAAACAACTCACTTTTCGCCCATGAACAGTTTGTGTCAATGGATTGGTTTGATCAAAAACTTGAGATAAGGGGTATGTGCCAAAAAAGGTCTCATAAGTAGTTATTAATAAAATCGAAGTTGAAGTTGGAGTTACCAAAGTTTGTGGAGTCGGTTTCGATTGACGTATGAATACTCTACGGATAGTTTTTTGAACCGCATGTTGTAAACGACCAAGAGCCAGTCCGAATTGATCTTGTAACAGATCCGCAACCGAACGAATACGTTTATTTTTCAAGTGATTCATATCGTCATCGTCAAGTATACCCGTTCCAAATTTCATTCCAATCAAATGATCCGTAGCGGCCAATACATCTCGTGGTAACAAGAATGTATTGTTCTGAGGTATATCAAGATTCAGTCTCCGATTCATATTTCGTCGACCAATCCTTCCTAATTCACATTTTTGTTGAAAAAATTTCTTTTGTAATTCCTCACATAAGGACTCCGAAAATACCAGGTCCCCACCTACACAAGCAAATTGTTGATAAAACTCCAAAATAGCTTTTTCTTTTGACTCAATCCTCTTCTTCTCCTTAGCATTCGGGAAAGATAAGAAAATTTCAGGGTAGGAAACATTATCTAGAATTTCTTTTAGATTCGAACCCATAGCTGATGATAGAACTAGAATAGATATCTTTTGTTTTCTACTCACGCGAGCCCATATCCTTTCTTTTTTATCAATTGCTAATTCCGATCTTCCTCCCCAATCTGATATTATAGTCCCAGTGTAGATAGAAATTCCCTTATGGTCTAATTCCGAGCGGTAGTAAATACCAGGACTTAGCAATATTTGATTGATCACAATTCGGTATATTCCATTTATTATAAAGGTTCCTAAGGAATTCATTATAGGAATGTTTCCAATAGAAATGGTTTGCTTTTGCACATCGAAACCAAAAATTAATCTCGCAGATACATATAATTCGGAAGAATAGGTGAGTGATTCATACACAGCATCCCTTTCTTTTATCGAGGGTTCTAGCAATTGATATCCTTTCGCAAATAATTGAAATGCAATTTCGTGATCTGGATCTTTAATTGTTGGAAACTTCTCAAGTTCTTCTGCCAAGCCTTGATTAATGAACCTACAAAATCCCTCGAATTGGATCTGACTAAATCCGGGTATTGTGGACATTCCCTCATTTCCATTCCGGAGCATCTTAATCTTAAGTTTCCTGTTTATCGAAGAAAAATTCCATTATCAGCTCACTCTTCATCAATCCCTATGGATCGATCTAGCAATTATGGAATCCATATTCTGTTTACTGAATCACATGAAATTCTAGGGAACTCCACATACATATTTCATATATGTATTTCATACATATGAATAGAGACAATTTCGACGAAAGTTCGAATTTGCCAGGGGTACAAATCGAATGAAAATGAATTGATAAAACATTCCTAGAAAAAAATTCTGCCACTTACACTTTATGATACTAATCAGATTGGATGGCAAAGATTTCTCATTTTATCTCCTTTCTATGAATGGGATAAAGCCATAATATAATAATTTATAAGCACTAGAAAATTTGACTTTAGTTCGATTTAGAATAGCACGCTTAGTTTAATTTCAAAAAAGAATAAGAATTTGAGGGTTCTTTTTTGTTTCGTAGTAGTAGAATTGCTAGAAAATATAGGATTTCATTGTAGAATCCTAAAATAAAGTAAGTCCTTTTTTTAAGTACATGCCAATCTAGTTATCCACCTCTCCACATATCCCTGCTTTTATCGTAATTTCACTTGGGTGGGCCAAGATGGTCAGGTCATACTCTATATCAGACCAAATTTCTTTTTTTTATTCAAGATATTTAATGCAATGAAAAATTAAAGCACGATTCCCCATAGAGATATGTACATAAGGGGGATCCATGGATAATAATGCTGTTATGGATAATAATGCTGTTCGGACCTGTAGTTTACCTATACACGGATTAGGCATAAATCCATTCTATTTTATTATGCCATTAAAAGGAAGGGGGGAGAGAATACCGATTTAAGAGTCGTTCACTACTGCAATTCAAAAAAAAAATAGAATTCTAGTTAATGGTTCCAATTTGTTCTGAATTTTGCAGCCTGTGACTGGAAATCCACTTTTTCTCTTTTTTCATCTCAATAGAAAGAAAAGGGAAGTTTTCTAGTGTTAGCAATGTTTGTTTTAAGATAGAATCCATCGAGGAGAATAATCGAAACTGGATTCAAAAAAAGCAGGAATAGATTTTTTGAAAAAGATTGGAAAAAAGTAAGTAGAATTAGATTCAAGATAAAAGAAAGGAGGTTTTAGTAAGAAAACCTGGATGAATACTTGCTCTTTTCTCTATTTTAGATCGGATTTTTTGGCGGCATGGCCAAGCGGTAAGGCAGGGGACTGCAAATCCTTTATCCCCAGTTCAAATCTGGGTGCCGCCTGATCAATAAAATACTTAGGCTTATAGTACTGATCGAACTCAACAAATTCGTACCCTGCATAAGTTGGGGCAAGAGAGTAACTAGGCCTGGCGATACTGGATTTTGAGAATCCATAGTTCTATCCTCAAACTAGGGTTTGTTTTGTCGGTAGTGGCCCAAACGGCTACCAATAAGGATGAGGTTGCGTTTCCTTATTCTTTTATTAATTTTAATTGATTCTTAATTGATTCGATTCGAGAATTAAAAATTACAAGGCTAAGATGTCAGAAATCTTGATATCCAAAGGGCCCCTAAGGGGCATTCTTTTTTTTTTCAATCTAAGATTGAAGAAGGGACTCCACGAAGGAATATCAAGACTTCCTAATTATCATACATTTTATTTATCATACATCTTATGCTACCTACATACACTAAAGTAAGGGCTACTGATTCTGTCGAGAATCAGATTGAATAGGCTGATCAAAAATCAATTTCGGAGTTGTGGATAAAGTCTCCTCATTCTTTCATAGAATGATAGAAGGGCTGTAGGGTTTAGGTTAAAAATAAACATAGGCAAGGTAGGTATCCAATAAATATTTATCTATCCTAATTTTATGGTATATTCTGACGTCCTTTGCTTATAAAAAAAGGGTAACAAAAGGAAGAAAAAATCTTCCTATTCCCGCGTCTTCTATTCAGGACATCATCCCCGTACTCTTTTTTAAGGAAAAGGGCTATGTATCGTATTTATACTTAATGCTCTCCAATTCTACCAGAAATCCTATAAGAATTTGTTAGGAGTAAATTCCTTGAACTGATTCATCCATAGCGTTAGGGCAGAATCCCTTTTTGACTCTGTACCCTTGATTCCACTATGATTATTGATCAATAGTAGAATAATTCCTTCATAGAAATAGGAGACATAATTTACATGGATATAGTAAGTCTCGCTTGGGCTGCTTTAATGGTAGTCTTTACATTTTCTCTTTCACTAGTAGTATGGGGGAGGAGTGGACTCTAGGGATACTACTAATTGATTGAGTAGTCGAATTGTTGTATCAACTTTTTTCTTTAATTGATCGTTTTGCATTAATCATTTTGCCAAACTTTATTCTTTCTCTCTTTCTTTAGTTTTGTTTCACTCCTGTACCTGTAAGAAACTCTTGTAAGAAAGAGTCGTTCTATTCTACTATATAGAAATAGAAAGAGCGATTACAGCAATTCAAAATTTCTACTAGAAGTGACGAATGGTTAAAAAAGTTCTATACATAAGAAAATTAGACTTTCTTCCACGGAGCTATTCACAACATATCGCACACTTTCCATTTGTTTTATATTCTTTTCTTATTCTTAGAATAATTTTTATGCTCTTTTGAAGCATCTCGCCGCATGTTTAAGCATGAAAGATTCGCTGGTTTTTTCCTTTTACTTTTTTTCTTTTACTTTTTACTATAGTCTATTCTCATATTATTTTTCTCTCCCTCCATGGATTCTTTCGTGAAGAATTGTCTTCGATTTTTTTATTTTGACTTGATTGAAATTAAGTGGATGCAGTGAAAAAAGAAATTGAATTAGACTACTATTTCAATCTACTAATCTATTCTATGTAGATTCAAGATAATATAATAGAAAGACTCTAAAGTGTCGTAGAAAAAACTATATGTAGTTCTTTCTACCACACTTTATGATTCCAACCAGATCCTTTCATTTAAGACTTGGATTTTTATTTTATTTAATCCCTTTTTCATTTCTTCAATGATTAATTGGAATTCCAATTAATCATTTTGGCTGACTGTTTTTACATAAATAATAAGTAAAAAGGCAGTAGGAACTAGAATAAACAGTGCAGTAGCAATAAATGCGAGAATATTGACTTCCATAACCTCTTTATTTTTTTCACAATAACTCGGGATGTAATCCCATGGAGAGGAAAAAGGGGTATCCTGTAAATTCAAGGGGAGGACTTGCATTCTGATAATACTGAATCAATTCAATATTATGAATATCGGATCTATCAAATCAATTCATGGTTGAGAGTGGAATAGTATAACATAGGAAGATCCACTTTTTCTTTTCTATATCTATAACCCACGATCTTTCTTATCTTATCCAATTTCCCTTCCTTTTTCTTATAGTTATACATACAATTATGTATGTATGTATTATATGACCGACTTTCTATGGGTCACATAGACATCCAAATAAGCAGTAGAAGTAGAAGTGAGATGGAGAAAAGAGGGCTTAAATAAAAAAAAATAGAATATTTTAATTAATTTAGGAAAAAGGGCGTTTGCTTTGCTTGGTTTTTCTTTTATTTTATTAAGTTACTATCAATATCCACTTTTGGGGTCTAAAGATGAGAACAGATCCATAAAATAAGGAGTCCGCAAATGGAATGAAAATGAGATAGATTCTTTCCAATTAGTCATTGAACATACACAAACAAAGTTGGAACTACAAAATGGAGGGGGCCTGGTTTAATCCAAAAAGTAAAGTACTAATTATATTCAATTAAATTCACTGTCTATGTCTAAGAAAAAACGAATACGATTTATGTATGGATTTCGGTAAAATACCGGTACTCTATTCCATAAGAGTCGAATAGGAAGTTAAGATGAGGATGGTATCATCATAAGGATAGAGTAATATCCTAAATTATACTAATCCAAGTATGATATGTATGTCTTTCCTTATCAACCGGGAGTAGTGAAAAAAAAAATTCCTATAGGCCTCCCCTCCCTCTTTAATGAGAAATGCGAAATAAAAAAAGTGAAATAAGGGTGCCCCATAGGTATTTGATCTTCTCTCCTGCCCCCCCTTTTTCATGGAAAAAGGAAAGATGAATTTCTCCATTCATTGAACCCTAGTTCGGGACTGACGGGGCTCGAACCCGCAGCTTCCGCCTTGACAGGGCGGTGCTCTGACCAATTGAACTACAATCCCCGCGGGGTGTATGGCATACCTATTCTTAAATAGAACCATAAGAAGATTCGATTCGCCTGTCGTACTCTAAGAAATAGACGAATCATATACTACATACCCACATATCATATGTGGGTATAGTGAGAGTGACATAACTAGTATGTCGCGATTTTTTATCGCTAAAAATGGATGATAATCCACCTTTCATTTCAATAAGAAAAACTCTTTTGTTTGTAAAAAAGGAATGAGAGAGATATGGATTAGAAAGAAATTTCCCCCTTTCGCTTTATCCTTTATTTCTATGGATCAGACATTTTATTTTATGGAAGAAAAACAAATGGATTTAGTTCATATTCACGAAGCCCTAGATTTTTGGGCCGAGCTGGATTTGAACCAGCGTAGACATATCGTCAACGAATTTACAGTCCGTCCCCATTAACCGCTCGGGCATCGACCCAGGAAGAATTTATTCTAGGGTTTTTTAGAATCTATGATTAACCTCCTTTCATAATACTCCCTACCCCCAGGGGAAGTCGAATCCCCGCTGCCTCCTTGAAAGAGAGATGTCCTGAACCACTAGACGATAGGGGCATCACTTCACTAGACGATAGGGCCATATACAACCGCTCGTCATTATACTATAATGATAGTATGAGCAGTTTTTTGGAATTGTCAATATACTCGAAGAGTATAACTAGATCCAAAGCAAAGAGTCTTTCCTACTTTTCTGTTATGCTTTCATAGGATTTTTTTTAGTTGATGGTTAGGTTAATTCACGGATCATTCCCTACTTTTTAGGGAAATTCATTTAAAGGGTATAGAATAAGAATAGATTAATAAAAGGGATTCTAGATTAGTTCAGTACAGGTAGTGATTTGATTGATCTAACAGGAAAAAGAGTCCAATTTGATTTCTTTTTTGTAATTTCCACCCCGTGCTTCGTTTAGCGTTCAGACCAAAAATGCATGCATCCCACACTAAGTCATAAAATTCAAGAAAAAATAGAGAAATTTTCAAAAACAAAGAAAAAAAAGTGAATAAATAATAAATTTAGTAGAAAAGTACTTTATCGGATTCGAACCGATGACTTACGTCTTACCATGGCATTACTCTACCACCAAATAAAAAGCCCTTTATCGGATTTGAACCGATGACTTATGCCTTACCATGGCATTACTCTACCACTGAGTTAAAAGGGCTTTTTATTCAATTCAAAAATTAGCCACTTTGATTTCTCATTATGAGTCTACTGCATAATGTACATAATATATGTATATATAGAGATATATGTAGAGATTATATATGTATATATCGAGATATAGAAGTTTATTCATGGCGAGGTTCAAAATCTTGAGAGTTCAAAATCTTGAGAAAATCAAGAAAAATAAGAAAATCTTTCATATTCTCTCTTATCACTTGCACAAAGTAGAGGTTTTTTTCTTTTTTTATATAAAAAAATACATATAATAAAATACGTGAAGAGAGAGTTGACACAATAAAAAATTATTATTAGTATCCGATATACTTGAAGAGGGTAAGTTCATAGGTATGTAAACATGATCTCGGACGACTCACCAAACCAAAGCCCAGAAGTTCTATTTTTTAGAAGAGGAGAACAAATATGTATCAATTGTTGAATCGGATACAACAATGGGCAAAAAAAAAAAGGCCAAAGGGGCAATAAGAGCTGCTGTTAAAAAAACGGTAGACTTTGTTTTTTTTTATCTTTAGGCTATTGACTTTTCACGTGCTCAGAACGTTCTGCAGAATTAGGGACTTTTTTCTTCTATTGGCTGATCTTATGATGAGAACTTTCTCCATTTATGTTTTATTTCTTCTAATTCTAATTGGGTAGGGTATAAAGGAATTCGCGCTCTTCATATACCCATATGGTTGGGTATTAATTTTCAGTGATATACTTCTTGTCTGTTTTGGTGAGAAATTGAAACTATTTTTAACAGGCATCTCTTAGAAAAACCTTCGAGTTCAAAACTTTTCAATTTTTCTTAAAAAGTTTTGGACGGATTTGTTGAAGCGATTTTTATTTTTAACAGGTACCCCTTCCAAGGAAGGGGGGTACTTGAATATTCTCAAGGGATTATGGTTGGTGCATTTTGAACAAACTATGTTGGAGTTTTAGCAACAATTTGCTTGTAAAAAGTGGGCAGTCGAATTTATACTGCAGAGTATAAAAATTATTCTACTGCCTGCCCAACAAAAAATAATAAACCATACCCTACATACCTAACTCCTCCTGGCTATGGGTTTTCTGTTTCCGAAGATTAGGAAAAAAGGAGGATTCTGGAACCCTAAAGGTTCGATGGTATATGGATATGGAAAATATAAGATTCCCGATCCTAGCGGGAAAAGGAAGGGAACAGATACCCAATATGATTCTTGGGAGGAACATTTGGTAATGGTCTTGGTCCTCTATGCTCTTTTTTATGTGTTCTTAGTTCTATTCATCTTCTTTGATTCTTTTAAACAAGAATCTAATAAACTAGAATTGAGTGGAAAAGAGGAGAAGAAATTGGTAAATGGAGAGGATCGACTAACCAGAGACATTTAGGATCTTCTTTACATCAGGTAAATCCGTCGGGTCCTGTCCGCTTCTCCGTTTAAGTTACGACTCTTTGTTTCTTGCTTCTCTCAAGCCATAGGGAAAGTCTATGATGAATTTTAAAAATGCATCTCACTCTTTCTCTAGGGCTCGGACTTCATGATAAGTGGGGGAAGAAAGAAAACATCTTCCCCAATTTCTTTGTTCAGAATTGAACAAAAAAGAAAAGGAAGAAAGGGATTTATGGGGGCAGTGCTGCTCCCTATATCTCCTAGTGTATATTGTAGGAATAATCAAACTATTCCTTAGAGCAGTCTGGCACACTTACGTCCTCGCAAAACAAATAATGATCATTGTAGTCGTAACCGTAGAATACGAACCTAATCGAAATGCATACATTTGTCTCATACACTATGGGGATGGTGAGAAGAGATATATTTTACATCCCAGAGGGGCTATCTAAACCCTAAAGCTAAAGTAAAGGCCCGCGATCGAAGTACCAACAGCTCACTGTCATGAACCTTCTCCATTTGATTCAATAAGGGGGAATTAGCCTCCTTCTCGAATGGCTACCCTTGACAAAGGGTAGCGTTGGTATCATAATCTACATGTAGCGGGTATAGTTTAGTGGTAAAAGTGTGATTCGTTCTATTAATAACTGAATTTGAAATGATATACTTAAGGCGTCCTTAAGTTTTTTATATTCCGATGAAAACTTTAGTTCTTATAAAGGATTTAATCCTTTTCCTCTCAATAGCATATTGAGGAAGAATATACATTCTCGCGATTTGTACCCAAAAACTAATTGAAATTGCATCCAAAATACAAATTGGATTATGAGTACAGAGTCGCGAAGCATAATTTTGCATTGGATTAAGTATTCCAATTTTTAAAATATGAGTAAAGGATCTATGGATGAAGATACAAAAAAGTTTATTTCCAATCGTAACTAAATCTTCTTTTGTTAAAAAAGGAAATGGAAGCCAAATAGCTAAAAAACGGTAGTTTTGGTTTACTAGAACCATCAGCATATTGTTTCAGCTCGGTGGAAACCTAATTCTTTTCCTCAGGATCTCTTGAATGAAATTAGGGAACGAAGTAAGTAGATTAGATAGATTTAGTAGAATTTCTATCTCCTACTCTATAGGGATCATCTAGAAAGCGGAGAGCTTTGGTTCCATTCAGATAGAAAAGCTGACATAGATGTTAAGTGGTGAGAATATCCATAAAGGAGCCGAATGAAATCAAAATTTCATGTTCGGTTTTGAATTAGAGACGTTAAAACTAATCAACCAACGTCGACTATAACCCCTAGCCTTCCAAGCTAACGATGCGGGTTCGATTCCCGCTACCCGCTCCATTCTGTATAAAAGGACTATTCTATTTGTCTAGACATGGTAGAGTCCTGTATTCAACCTTTTTCGTCCACCAGTTTCCGTCCCTCCAGAGCGGAGTAGAGCAGTTTGGTAGCTCACGAGGCTCATAACCTTGAGGTCACGGGTTCGATTCCCGTCTCCGCACTTAGCAGTCTGTATAAAAGGACTATTCTATTTGTATAGAGTAGAGGGCTGGGCGGTATCCAACCCTTTTTTATTCATTAGTTCCCGGCCCTAAAGGGCCAAATGGAGCAGTTTGCGAAGTCACTTGCCCCTACAAGAAGAACTCTCAAGGCTCCTTCCTACCCTGCAGAAAAGAAAAAAGAAATGAAAGAAAGGCACAGTCTACCTCCCTTCCCTTTAAAAGGAGTTTGCCAGTTGTTTGTCTCGGTGAATCCCCAATTTAGGGAGCCCTGTTGGCGAGTTCGATTCCCGCCTCCGGAGCCCCTTTTTTTGAGTGGGGTGCAAAAGAAGGGTAAGATAGTAAGGGATACGGTACTAGACTAACACCTACTTAATTTAATATAAGTAGTTAAGTAGTCAACTAGACTAAATTTTTTATCATAGTACCTTACTAAATTAAGCTGGCGAGCGGCGGGAATCGAACCCGTATCTTCTCCTTGGCAAGGAGATGTTTTACCATTGAACTACGCTCGCTACGGGATATATTTTATAGGGTATATCCGCCTGGGTCGACCGTCTATGTCTGGGTCGACCGTTTCATTTTCTATTATATTAGAGTTTTCTTTTTTTTAATTGTCTGTCAATCAATATTCTAATGGCAATGGAATTTCATAATAATGAAAGAGAAGAGGTAGCAATTCGGAACGCAAATTGCATTTTAATGCGTCTCACAATTCCAATTTTTTCGAAGAAATGGCCTTTTTATTTATTTTGTATCGGGCTACTAAATACTAAACAAATTTAAGAAATGAGAGAATTCAGAATAGCTACCAGAAAGACTAGTCCAATCCATAATGATGTACCGGAAAATACAACGTTTTTATTATTTGACCAACCATCAGGAGAAGCAAATACAAGGGGTACACTAATTACTAACACTGAGGAAGTCGCAATTAATG